AACCAACCCCTTGGACTGCTACGAAAAACCCCATCGGATTTCAAAGTAGCACGATCTAATTCAAAAATTTCACCCAATTGAGCACGTCTAGCATATTTTTTCACAGTAGCAGGATCACTATAACTGACTCCATTGAGTTCACCGCCATAGAACTCAACAGTTACACCGACCTGTTCAACACTATACTTCGATTCTGCTCTTCGAAAAGGAACATCGGCTCTAACAATTCCGTCTCCGTCTACCAAAACAACCGGAAATGTTTCAAAAAAAGTCGGCATACGGCGTACAAAAAGTTCGCGCCCTTCTTTATCTCTAAAAATAGGGTGTCCTAACCACCCAACAGCTATTCCATCCCCGTTGTCCATGGAACCCGCTCTGAATAATCCACCTTTTGCGGGATTATTACCGATGTAATCATAAAAAGCTAATTTTTCAGGAATTTTAGACCAAGCTTCTGATAAACTTTTATTTTCGGCTAGCCCGGCACTAACTCTTCGATATATTTCTTGCTGGAAGTATCCCTGATCCCATTGATAACGAGTGGGCCCAAATAATTCAATCGGGGTAGTTGCTGAACCATACCACATAGTTCCAGCAACAACAAAAGCTGCAAAAAAGACAGCAGCGATACTACTCGAAAGGACGGTTTCAATATTTCCCATACGTAATCCTTTGTATAGACGTTGGGGCGGACGAACACTAAGATGGAATAGGCCCGCTAATATGCCCAATGTACCTGCTGCAATATGATGAGAGGCTATTCCGCCCGGAACAAAAGGATCAAACCCTTCGACACCCCACGCAGGATTTACAGCTTGTACCCTTCCGGTTAATCCATAAGGATCGGATACCCATATTCCCGGACCATACAATCCTGTTACATGAAATGCGCCAAAACCAAAGCAACCCAACCCTGAGAGAAATAAATGAATTCCAAAAATCTTCGGCAAATCCAAAGAAGGTTTTCCTGTACGTTCATCACAAAATATTTCTAGATCCCAATACACCCAATGCCAGATAGCTGCTAAGAAGCACAATCCAGAAAACACAATATGTGCTCCGGCCACACCTTCGTAACTCCAAATACCCGGATTCGTTATAGTCCCTCCTGTGATACTCCAACCCCCCCATGAATTGGTTATTCCTAAACGAGTCATGAAGGGTATAACGAACATACCTTGTCTCCACATTGGATCAAGAACAGGATCAGAGGGATCAAAAACTGCTAATTCGTATAGGGCCATTGAACCGGCCCAACCAGCAACTAGAGCTGTATGCATTATATGAACAGAAAGCAAACGACCGGGATCATTCAATACAACGGTATGAACACGATACCAAGGCAAACCCATGGAAATACCCCTTTATCAACGAAAAATAGACACTATGTAACTTTATTGCACTGAAAAAAACTATGCTATGGACCTCCCCTTTTGAGGGGATTATCTTGGCTAAAGGATTAATATTTGGTCTATTCTTTTAGTAATAATGGAACAATTCTATTCTATTCGTAGGAACAAAAAGAAGCAGATCTATTCTATACTCGATAAGTACCAATACGCAATGGTGGAGGGGAATTGATCCTATTTTATATGAGTGAATGTATACATATTTGTTCATCATTTAAAAGACCTATTCGGAAGAATTTTACTTTATTCATTCTGTCTTCCTTTTTTATGAACTTATTCAATCTATGTATAAAATATGCTAAAAGATAAAATCTGATAAAGGCACATCTTATTTATTAAGACAATAAACCCGTTGTTACGCTTCCACATCAAAGTGAGCTATAGTACTTAATTCTTTTTTCTTTGCTTTAATGCCTATTGGTGTTCCAAAAGTACCTTTTCGAAGTCCTGGAGAGGAAGATGCATCGTGGGTTGACGTATAGTGCGACTTGTCAGATATATTGGGTCATATGGTATTTCCCCGTTCTCTCCCCCGATCGAGATATCCTCTCTTTCGCCCAAGACGGATTGATTGAATTATCAAAAATTTGGAGCGTGAAGTGCAATTAGATCTATTTTTTGGGGGGTATCCAGATTAATATTATCAATTAGAATAATTTATGGTTTTCTTGGTTGTACTAATAAAATGAAGTATCCAGGCTCCGCTTAGAAAAAACTCAATTTGGAATCTATCTATTCTATGATTACTACTTGTATCATATTCAATTTATAAATAGCATTGATATAAAACTGTTAATCAATCGAGTAATATGATGAATACGTTGGTTGAATATTTGGTTAAAAGCATGAAATAAATAAAAAAAAAAAAGAAGTCGTAGCAAAAAGACATGCTATTGGGGCATTTGTCCTATATGTGCAAATCCAAATCGGGCAGATCTTTACTCGGAGTAGAGCATAAACCTAAAAGAATTGAAGAAGACCATTCGGGAACAAGCAAATGACATCGCAATTAAAATTTGATCTCGATGAAACAATACATCAATGAAAAGTTAGTTCGATAAATTTTAAATTTAATGAATTGGTTTTTTATTTATTGAAATTTATAGTATAGATAAACGACCGCGGGCCAAAGGACAAAACTCATCTTTCTTGAAAAATGGAAGGGAAGAAAAAGCCCCTTCATTAGAAGTTAGAAAGAGTCCTCTAAAGAAGGCTAGAATCTAAACATTGATTCTTTTTTTCGCTATTTTTTTTGAACCGTATGCATCAAAAGGTGCCCGTACGGTTCTTAAGGGATACAATTTTATCCTAATCAACCGACTTTATCGAGAAAGATTACTTTTTTTAGGCCAAGAGGTTGATAGCGAGATCTCGAATCAACTTATTGGTCTTATGGTATATCTCAGTATAGAGGATGATACCAAAGATCTGTATTTATTTCTAAACTCTCCCGGTGGATGGGTAATACCCGGAGTAGCTATTTATGATACTATGCAATTTGTGCGACCAGATGTACAGACAATATGCATGGGATTAGCCGCTTCAATGGGATCTTTTATTCTGGTCGGAGGAGAAATTACCAAACGTCTAGCATTCCCTCACGCTCGGCGCCAATGAGTTTTTTTTTTTTTTTTAAACAAAAAAGAAAACTATGCCTTCGCCATATAAAATATGAATATTAAGTAATAATAGCATGGCACTTTGAATTCGATATGAGAATTTTTTTTCTTGTTTTTTTTTCTAAACCATTAGATTATGTATCGAAAGAGTAGTATGAGATATAAAGGCATTTCCGATTTTAACTGATTTATCGGAGGCCTCTTTCAGCGTCACAAACTTTTTTGTTTTCACGACGGAAGGCTCTTAACAATATTTCTGTTATGAAAGACTACGAAATATTTATTTATATTTATTTTTCAATTTAAATAGGAAAAAAAAAGAAACTTTGGGATTGCTGAATAACAAACGAAATAATAAAGCAACGGAACCATCATAGTATTTTTAAATTACTAAAAAAAAAGGAAGGGTGGTTATTGGATCATTTACTGCTCTGGGTCTGATAGATCCTCTATTTTCTATTCCTTCGATGGAAGGTAAAAATGAATTCCATTGTGGAGCCGTATGCAATGCACAAAGGATGCCTGTACGGTTGTTAATCCTATCTTTTTTCTTATTATCTTTGACTCATCATGATCATGCGAGATAGAGAAAACCATTTATTAAATCATCAGGGTAATGATCCATCAACCTGCTAGTTCTTTTTATGAGGCACAAACGGGAGAATTTATCCTGGAAGCGGAAGAACTACTGAAGCTGCGCGAAACCATCACAAGGGTTTATGTACAAAGAACAGGCAAACCCTTATGGGTTGTATCCGAAGACATGGAAAGGGATGTTTTTATGTCAGCAACAGAAGCCCAAGCTCATGGAATTGTTGATCTTGTAGCGGTTGAATAAAAAATAGCAGGGATTTCACACAAAAATACGAAATTTGAGATTTTATCTTCTTACCGGGGGTTAATTTATCTTCTTACCGGGGGTTAATATAATATTTTCTATTACTATTAATACTATTAATATAGAATATAGAAGTAATTCATAATCATCCGGTTAGGATTGATCTAAACCAACTCATTATGTATACAATTCAACATGCCAACTATTAAACAACTTATTAGAAACACAAGACAGCCAATCAGAAATGTCACCAAATCGCCCGCCCTTCGGGGATGCCCTCAGCGTCGAGGAACATGTACTAGGGTGTATGTGCGACTCGTTCAGACCATGGACCGGGACAAAAAAAAGAAAGTACAAAATTTTTCCCGTATCAGTGATCAGTACCAGTGAATAGGATAGAATGAATGGAAGAACTCCGTTCACTACCTAAAAATAAATAAAAAAGATTTATCGTATCCTTTTATTGTGTATCAAATTTATGGTTTCTATTGGTGCAAATCCAATCACCTCAATTTTCAATTTTAGATGAGAAAGAATTCCCCATTGGTAACAAATGCTTATCCATTAAGCAGAGGAAATCCTATTTAACAGAAAGATTATGGCCTTATTCTTCCAAGAACGGACTAAGAGGGTCAGCTACCCAACTAATCTTCATAATTAAATACCGTTACTGTATAGGTGGATCTCGTTGTGAAAGACCGATTACTAGCTAATTCATGGGTAGAGCCAAAGAGGGTGAACTGTACAAGTTAACAATAACATTGATGAAATAAAAGAAGGAGCTCCGGTGTATAGAGAGGACCTCACCGTTTAAGAAGTAACCATAGAAACGAAGGAACCCACTATTTCTTTATCCATTTCTATTTTTATTTATTTACTCTATCTTTGTTTTTTTTTGATACCTAGTATCAATACAATTTCGTATTTTAAGGTGACTAGAACAAAAAAAGAAATCGTGGTCGGGAAGGTTATAGTAGCAAAAGCCATTGGAATTTTTATTTTATACATTGGAAAAATACGTTTTGTTATTAATAGACTAGGAAAGGAGAAAGGAATAACTGAAAGAAAGGAAATAAATTAGTTATTCATCAAAGTTTCATTTATTCAATGACTAGAATTAAACGAGGATATATAGCTCGGAGACGTAGAACAAAAATTCGTTTATTTGCATCAAGCTTTCGAGGGGCTCATTCAAGACTTACTCGAACTATTACTCAACAGAAAATAAGAGCTTTGGCTTCAGCTTATCGGGATAGAGGTAGGCAAAAAAGAAATTTTCGACATTTGTGGATCGCTCGAATAAATGCAGTAATTCGATATAATAAGGTATACTACAGTTATAGTAGATTCATACACAATCTGTACAAGAGGCAGTTGCTTCTTAATCGTAAAATACTTGCCCAAATCGCTATATTAAATAGGAATTGTCTTTATATGATTTCCAATGAGATCATAAAATAAGAAGATTGGAAAGAATCCAGCGGAATGCTTAAAATGGAGTTCTCTGGAGAATGAACTCCGAGAAGGTAGAGTAGAAATTAGTATGATAAAATATGATAATATGATAAAGTGGTCAAAATGAGCAAATATGTTCAATAAAAAAAAGATTTATTCTTCTTCCCCTATTCTTTTTTTTCTTACGACACGACAATCAAATCTAATCTAGATTTTGGGATTTTTCGAACAAAGCATCAATCTGCGGTTGAGTTTGGATTAGAATTTTAATTCAATTGAAGAGTAAGCCTATTTATTCCTGGTTCTAAGACCAATAGTTCTAGCGGTCGACTCGCTTCTTTCAAATTGTTTCTCATTATTAAGAAAAGGTAACAAGGATAAAATACGAGCTTGTTTTATAGCAATAGTAATTAAGCGTTGCTGTTTTAAGGTCAATCTATTTACCCGTCTAGATAATATTTTTCCTTGTTCACTAATAAATCGACTAATTAAACTCATGTTTCTATAATCAATTCGATCCCCCGATTGAATCGGGGGCAAACGCCTACGAAAAGATCGTTTGGATTTAAGAAGGAGTCGCTTGGATTTATCCATGGTTTGTTTATTCCTTATCCCGAAAATCCTATTTCGATCAGATCTAAAATGATTTAGAATTAAGAAATAGGATTTGGTTTGTTTATATTTAAATCGAAAATATGTCTAATATATGTAATTTTTCATCTTCCTTGGATTGGAAAAGGGTGACACACAGACGATCGGTTCGATCTATTTCTTTATCTCCCCATGAATCGTATGTTTGTAACAACGGGGACAGAATTTTCTCAATTCCAATCGACTAGGCGTATTGTGTCGATTCTTTTGAGTAATATATCTGGAAATCCCCATTGATTCCTTATTAACACCGTTTCGAACACAACGAGTACATTCCAAAATAACTGTTACTCGGGCATCTTTACCCTTGGCCATGAACCTCCCTTGGATTTTTGATTCACCCAACTCTTCCATTTTCCGATCCAAAATGAAGAAAAGAAGAAAGAAAAAAAGAGAAGTTGGTAACTCGAAATAAAATTATTAAAGATTTCGTTGCAATCAAATATAGTAATACAATGATTTCTAAATTTAGAATCGCAGTACAGTTTTTCATTTTTCATTTAAGTATCTTGTATGATATTGTTGCCCCAGCCATCACATTTTCATTTCCGTTCTCACTCTTTTATTAATTCAATTGGAACCCGGCGACGAGTCCGAGTTTGACTGAGGTTGAATCCACTTTTATTCTTTCTCTTTTCTAACTTATTCTAAGTCTAAAAACTCTAAAAAAAAGAAGGGGAAGGGGATTAGTCACAGATATTTGATTGTTTTTCTAATCTTCTTCACCCCTTCCCAAGTCAATAACTAGAATGAAAAAAATGGGAATACCAATGCATCTGGGAATAAACGATTGATCTCTATTAATAGACCCGCTAAAGACCCGAACCATAGAGTACTTACTACCGGTGCCACGGAGAGATATGTTTTTAGATCTCGCATTTAAAACCCTCCTACTACTTTATAGTAATTTGTAATACATAATGGTATTACATACCATCAAATGTATATATAGTTAATAACCGCTTGTATTGTCCGCGGAATTCCTAATTCAAATTGAAATGTACAACAGTTCAATTCGGTAGATATTCCCTTTTTTATTAAAAAAAATATGTAGCTTTCCGCCCCCCAAATATTCATTTTTCTTTACGGCGGATTTCATATTTATTATTTCATACCTATATAAGTCTTTTTATTATATTTTATATATGTTATATGATATGAGACAAAAAAGAAGAAATGGCAAGATAATTTGTGTATACCAATGGAGGAAATAAATAAAAAATGTGGAAAACAAGACAGGGATTCTCTACAATGACACTGTAGACCAATTGAAAGGGATGTAGCGCAGCTTGGTAGCGCGTTTGTTTTGGGTACAAAATGTCACGGGTTCAAATCCTGTCATCCCTACCTATTACTTATCTTCTGAACAGTAACGAGGAATCAATTGAGATCCATAAAAATTGAACATACATATACCGAATCAATCTTTTTTTTATTTAATTTTATGATATTCTATATGATAATATATGTATGCAAGATATATTAGGGTTGCATTTAGTTTGATAATAAAACGCTCTTAGTTCAGTTC